GAAACCCTGACAAGGGTTTATGTACAAAGAACGGGCAAACCCCTATGGGTTGTCTCCGAAGACATGGAAAGAGATGTTTTTATGTCAGCAACAGAGGCCCAAGCTTATGGAATTGTTGATCTTGTAGCGGTTGAATGACAATAGCCTGGATTTCGCGTCAATTCGTGATTTGAAATTACCCCTGCCGAGTTTCATATTAATATTCTATGACTTTTATTTACTATTCTATTGAATAAAAGGAATTCATAATCATGCGGTTAGGATCGATCTAAACCAGCCCATTATGTATATGATTCAACATGCCAACGATTAAACAACTTATTAGAAATACAAGACAGCCAATTAGAAATGTCACAAAATCCCCCGCGCTTCGGGGATGCCCTCAGCGTCGAGGAACATGTACTAGGGTGTATGTGCGACTCGTTCAGATCATGAACTAGAACAAAGGAAAGAGAGCAATGTTCGAATATCAATGATCAAATAGGATAGAACGGAAAAACGAACTACATTTCCTATCTAAAAATAAGAAAATGGAGCATATCCCTTTTATTGTGTATGAAATTTATGGTTTCTATTGGTGTAAATCCACTCACCTCAATTCAAGATGAGAAGCAATTCTCCATTGGTAGCAAATGGTTATCCATTAAGCGGAGGAAATCTTAGTTAATATAGACCCCTCTTGCAAGAACGGACTAACAGGGTCAGCTACCCAGCCAACCTTCATAATTAAATACCGTTACTGTATAGGTAGAGCTCGTTGTGAAAGACCTATTACTGGATAATTCATGGGTAGAGCCGAAGAATGTGAACTATACAAGTTAGCAATAACATTGATTAAATGAAGTAAAGGCTCCGGTGTATAGAGAAGACCTCACCGTTTAAGAAGTAACCATAGAAACGATGGAATCCACTATTTCTTTATCATTGCTATTTTTTTTTTTATTTTGAATACCTAGTATAGTACAATTTCGTATTTCGAGGTGAAACGCCTATAAAAAATAAAAAATCGTGGTTGGGAAGGTTATAGTAGCCAAAGCCGTTGGAATTTTTAGTTTATACATTGGAAAAATCCGTTTTGTTATTAATATACTAGGAAAGGGGCAAAAGAATAACTGAAAGAAAGGAAATCTATTAGTTATTCGTGAAAGTTTCATTTATTCAATGACCAGAATTAGACGGGGATATATCGCTCGGAGACGTAGAACAAAAATTCGTTTATTTGCATCAAGCTTTCGGGGGGCTCATTCAAGACTTACTCGAACTATTACTCAACAAAAAATAAGAGCTTTGGTTTCGGCTCATCGGGATAGGGATAAGCAAAAAATCAATTTTCGTCGTTTGTGGATCACTCGAATAAATGCAGCAATTCGTGAAAGGGGGGTATGCTATAGTTATAGTAGATTAATAAACGGTCTGTACAAGAGACAGTTGCTTCTTAATCGTAAAATACTTGCACAAATAGCTATATCAAATAGGAATTGTCTTTATATGATTTCCAATGAGATCATAAAAGAAGTAGGTTGGAAGGAATCCACCGGTTAAACGGAGTTGCCCGGAGAATGAACTCCGGGAAGGTCGAATAAAATAGAATATGATAAAATATGAGAAAGTAGTCAAAATAAATATGAATCAACACGTTCAATAAAAAAATTTATTCTTCCCAGATTATTATTTTTTTCTTACGACACGAGAATTCAATCCAGATTCTTGGATTTTTCCAACAAAATATCAATCCCCGTTTGAGTTCGGATGGGAATTCGAATTCAAGTGAAGAAAGAGTAAACCTATCTTTTTCTGGCTCTAAGACTAGGAGTTCTAGTGGTCGACTCGGTTCTTTCAAATTGTTTCTCATTATTAAGAAAAGGTAACAAAGATAAAATACGAGCTTGTTTTATAGCAATAGTAATTAATCGTTGTTGTTTCAAGGTCAATCTATTCACTCGTCTAGATAATATTTTTCCCTGTTCACTAATAAATCGACTAATTAAACTCATGTTTTTATAATCAATTCGATCCCCCGATTGGATCGGGGGCAAACGCCTACGAAAAGATCGCTTGGATTTAAGAAAAGTTCGCTTGGATTTATCCATGGTTTGGTTAGTTTATTTCTTATCCCTAAAATCCTATTTAAGCCGTATCTCTAATTAGAATAAAAAAATAGGATTTGGTTTGTTTATAATTATCTTTAACTATGTTAAATATGTTATATATATATAATGTCATTTTTTCCGTTTCCTTGTAAGATAAGGGCGCAGGTGCTCGGTTCGATCTATTTCTTTACCTCCCCGTGAATCGTATGTTTGTAACAATATGGACAGAATTTTCGCAACTCCAATCGATTAGGCGTATTGTGCCGGTTCTTTTGAGTAATATATCTGGAAATGCCCGTTGATGCCTTATTAACATTAACACCGTTTCGAACACAAGCGGTACATTCCAAAAGAACCGGTATTCGCACATCTTTACCCTTGGCCATGAACCTCCTTTGGATTTTTCATTTACTCAACTCTTCCTCTTTCAATCCGAAACGAAAAAGAAGAAAGGAAGGAAAAAACAAAATAGAATTTGTAACTTGCTATCCTCTTATGCAAGATTTCACTACAATCAATATAGCAAATAAGATAGAAAGATTTCTAAACTAGATTTCAAATCACAGTACAGTATTTCATATAAGTATCTTGTATAATACTCTTTCCCTAGAACCACAGTTTGTATTCTACTTCCATAGAAATTTCATATTAATTTAATTCCAACCTGAACCCGAGTCTCGCAGCTGTTGAATGCACTTTTATTCTTTCTCTTTCCTCCCTTATTCTAAAAAAGGGAAAAAAGAGAAAAGAGGGGGGCTGGTATTTAATTGTATCTCTAATCTTCTTTATTCCTTCCCACGTCAATAACTAGAATGAAAAAAAGGGGAACGTCAACGCATCCGGGAAAAAACGATTAATCTCTATCAATAAACCTGCCAAAGAACCGAACCATAGAGTACTTAGTACCGGTGCTACGGAAAGATATGTTTTTAGATCTCGCATTGAAAAACCTCCTTCATTTTATTGTAATACAGAAACATATTGAAATGTACAATCATCCAGTAAATAAGATTGACTTTTTGTTAAATACAGAAAAAAACGTCCTTTCTTCCCCAATATTCCCCCAAAAGACTCATTTATTTTTCCTAGGGGTTCCATTCCATTTTTCATATAGATAGAAGTATTTTACTATTATTATATGTTAAATGAGACCAAAAAGACGAAATGGACATAAAAATTCTAGATTTTAATAGAGGAGATAACGATGTGGAAAACAAGACAAGAATTCTCTACAATGACACTGTAGACCAATGGAAGGGATGTAGCGCAGCTTGGTAGCGCGTTTGTTTTGGGTACAAAATGTCACGGGTTCAAATCCTGTCATCCCTACCTATTACTGCTCCTTTGAGCAGTAACGAGGGATTTTTTGAGATCAATTCACATTGGACATATCATATAGAATCTTTCATTGTTATGATACTATATAGTGTATGCATACAAGATGTATTGGGGCCAATCCTTTTCTTTACAGTCTTATCTTTTATGATAAGAAAGCGCTCTTAGTTCAGTTCGGTAGAACGTGGGTCTCCAAAACCCGATGTCGTAGGTTCAAATCCTACAGAGCGTGATTCGGATCTTCTTCGATCGAATTCGGCTGAAGCACTAACTGGAACGGCAATCTGAATTTGACCTCCTGGATATTAAAGAAAGGAGGAGGTCAATCAAAAAAAGAGATGTTAATTAATCAAAGGTCCAACTGATCGCCACGCCTGTATTGTAAATATGCAGTTACAAATAATCCAGCCAAAGTAATAGGAATTAGACCTAACACGATTCCAAATAGAAAAACTTCAATCATTTCAATTTGTTTGAAAGGAGAAAAAAAGAGGTAATATCTATACCTAAATATTAATCCGAATTACCATGAATCTCAATGACCAAGAATTGGCAATTGACACGGTAAGTTACTATAAATACACAGAAGTTCGCGGAAAGATTTCCTTTTATGAATTGTGCAATGAATTTCAAATCAGTCGTATCTTGCTCAGACCAATAAATAGAGCTGAGGTTATAGTTAAAGCCGTCAGTAGAAAACCGAAATAACTAGTTATGGTAGGCATCAAGGAGCTAAATGAAATATGTTCTTTTTATACATATGTTTATAAAAAAGCACTTACCTGAGTTTCCTTTTTTGCAAAATAGGAGATAAAAAAAATACCAATTGAAAGAATAAGTCCAATTGAAAGGTTTTGATTGATCTATCATTATAGACAGCACTAACAAGGATAAAGTCACAACTGTATAAAAAGAAATGGATTCATCATCTGTAACATCTACCCATACCGCCAATCAGCGAATTCATTCTTGGATAATTTTTCAACTCAACTTATAAACGAATAATAAGAACTGGGTCATTTAATTTCGTTTTAAAATGAAAGTCTTTTCGAATCATTATGGAATGAAATTATCAAATTATTCCTCTTTTTATCATTTCTTTTTTTTTTGTATCGAATCAATTTTATATTTTAGAGCGAACAGTAATCTTATAAAACTTTTACTTTGATTTTAACTAATTAGATTCCGTAATAGGTTCACTTATATAATATCTTGAATGAATGAGAACAAAAAGTTATCACATGATCACTCGAAAAAAAAATAGGTGTTTTGGTTCAACTATATTCTAAGACTAGTCATTTCTATTCTATTTTGCTTTAGAAGTTCTATTTTGTATCTTTCCAAAAATCTGCATTTTTGTAGTTAGGTCAAGAAAGAACCTTCCGATTTCGATCTAATACAACAATGCATGCATCACTATTAGTGATTCCAATTATTTCATTCTTTGTTCTTTTTCGTTTATCGAATAAAATTTGCTATTCTTACTTGTTACTGGACGATTAACCAATTCCTTAAAAGAAAAAAAAGATTCCAACAAAAACCGCTTCTACAACTATGAATAACAAAGATTTATAG